GGATAAGATAAAGATTGTTATCCGGTTCCGATGTGCGATAAAAAAAATGTTCTATGAAACTATTCCCATCCCATTTCAGTTGATTTCAGTCAATTCAATGATTGATCAAAATTCGAATTAATTGCATGCAATTGGATCTCAAATCAAAAAGGAGTCAGACTAATGAATTCGTCAGTTTGTATTCATGCTTGTATTAATGTGGGATCGGGATAATGATAAAGAAAAGGAAACCTTACAAACGAGATTCATAAAAAAATGAATGGGTTAGGGATGGGGTCAAACTGGGTATATGTTATTTAATGGCTATAAGCCAACTCTTCTGTATGTTTCAAAGAATAATTCTAGAATCGGGTTGAATATAAGATGTGAATTTTTGGTTTACGTTATGGAAGAAAGCCATGTATATGTGATATTAGATATTTACTAGTTATATATGAACTATTGAAATCAAGCAAAGACTCAATGGATAGGAAAACGCGAGATCGAAGCAGTTTTGCTTATATTATACAATTCAATAATCTCATTACTTTAATTTGTAGTTCATAGTTATTTCGACTGGATTGGGTGGATCTTAGTAATGGAATAAAATAATAAGTCATTATTCATTGGTTGCTTGTATCATTAACCATTTCTTTATTTTTATGCGAGGAGCTTACCATGAATCCACTGATTTCTGCTGCTTCCGTTATTGCTGCTGGATTGGCTGTAGGGTTGGCTTCTATTGGACCTGGAGTTGGTCAAGGTACTGCTGCAGGCCAAGCTGTAGAAGGTATCGCAAGACAACCAGAGGCAGAGGGTAAAATACGAGGTACTTTATTGCTTAGTCTGGCTTTTATGGAAGCTTTAACAATTTACGGACTGGTCGTGGCATTAGCACTTTTATTTGCAAATCCCTTTGTTTAATTTAATCCTATAAATTTGTAAAGTTTTTGTTTTGTCTTTCTTATTTTATTACCTTGCCGCTTCGCTTGATTTTTCGAATTATATTATATCAAGATTTCACTCCTACTTTAACGTATTCATTGAGATAATACCCCGTGGGAAGGACTAATTTGCGGATCAGGAATTAGCGGATCCACTCGCTTTCTTCCTTCCCGTTCTCGGTCCAATGGAACCCCCTTTCTTTTTCTTTTTTAGGAAGCGTTGCAACAAACGAGGTATTTCGCAATTGATATGCGACCTGGGATCCAAATTTAACAAGTATTTCAATTTTATTATTGAAATAAAAAGAATTAAATAAAAAAATAAATAAAATCAAAAAGGACGAAGTAATACAAAACGAACTCTGTTCGATTTAGTCAGTCCTATCTATAAGAGGAGATCCTATGAAAAATGTAACCGATTCTTTCGTTTCCTTGGGTCGCTGGCCATCCGCCGGGAGTTTCGGATTTAATACCGATATTTTAGCAACAAATCCAATAAATCTAAGTGTAGTCCTTGGTGTATTGATTTTTTTTGGAAAGGGAGTGTGTGCGAGTTGTTTATTTCAATAATAAGCTGGATCTAACCAGCTGCGCTTTATTCTTTATAATTAGGAAAGAAAGGTGCACGATCTCGCGAATTACTTCTGAATAAATTCAGAAATCATATGTACGAACCATAGCATTTCGTGATTCATTGGTAAATAAACTTTGATTCTCTATCAACCAATAATGTGGGACCCTAAACAAAACATGGTTAAAGCTAAATTGTTTGAAGTTCGGGCGCAACAGTGGTGCTCTTTCTACCACCATATTAATTAGTATGGAGATGGTTTCAAAATGAATAGTTGCATTTTATCCGATATAGAACACTCATATTGATAAAATGATTTGAACCCTTTACTGGAAAAACGGGAATCCCATCCCTTTTTATCCAATGCGGAATCGACGACCTATGTATAAGTATAAAGTAAGCGGAATTTTTTGGATTTGAAGAAAAAAAAAAAAAGAAACAACTTTGCCGATAATTACAGATTTTTTGTCTGGTCGGAAGAGTCCTCCGAATATTCTGGTCTCGGATCAATGATCCGTTTCAATATTTTGGAATCCGAACAGAGAAGAGAGGATAAGCTCATTACATAAAAAAAAAAAATAGATATGGGAATTACCCATAAGTAAGTGAGCGTGAGAGCCAAATGAATCGAAAGATTCATGTTTGGTTCGGGAAGAGATCATGGAATTTTTGAAATTAATGCGAAGATAATCTACTTTCATTAAATGATTTATTAGATAATCGAAAACAGAGAATCTTGAGTACTATTCGAAATTCAGAAGAGCTACGCGGGGGGGCCATTGAAAAACTGGAAAAAGCCAAGGCGCGCTTACGGAAAGTAAAAATGGAAGCGGATGAGTTTCGAGTGAATGGATACTCCGAGATAGAACGAGAAAAATTGAATTTGATAAATTCAACTTATCAGAATTTGGAACGATTAGAAAATTACAAAAACGAAACCATTCAGTTTGAACAACAAAGAGCGATTAATCAAGTCAGACAACGCGTTTTTCAACAAGCCTTACAA